AAATAAAAGTTTACACTAGTATAATAGACATACTTTAATTTGTAATTTTTTCACATTTGCTACTTGGGGTTCTTCCTGTTTCCGGGGGGTTTACAGGAGTGTTAAGGATCTCACGAGTTTAGGGGGGTAGGGGGGTTTAACCGAAAAAAACCCCAGGGGGAATATCTACGGGGATGTTTCGAGTAAATTAACTATTTATGCTCATGAAAACAGTTATGCAAAGCTTCGATATATATCTTTATAACTTTCAAAATAATTACTTGATGTCAAGGAAAATGTTCCACCTGGTGGAACATGTTTTCTTTTACACTGTGAAATGTTGCGGAAAGGATAAAGAGAAAAGAGAACCCCTTACACCCTGGAATGAACGCCCGGCTTGCGGGGTAACGAGTCAACTGTTTAACACCATTAACTTATGCAAGGGTCAATGAACGTATGGGGATTGTATTCGATTAATGGCCCTGAAATAGGAGCCAAATGCCAGGAATAATTCACCATGTGAAACCCCCACAACTACTTGTCCTTGACCTTCAATAATATTATGCATTAAGGAATCACTGTTGGTCGGTTCTTACTGTGCAATCTATTTGAATTTCCATATCTGGTTGGATAAAGGTATATATTTTGAATTAATATCCTATTTGGTTAAAGCACGGCATTTTAATGGTTGAATAGTCATTACACTATATTCTTATGTATACAACATAAAAAGCTTTAGTACTAAACATATATGTATATACACCATATATGTATATACACCATATATGTATATACACCATATATGTATATACACCATATATGTATATACACCATATATGTATATACACCATATATGTATATACACCATATATGTATATACACCATATATGTATATACACCATATATGTATATACACCATATATGTATATACACCATATATGTATATACACCATATATGTATATACACCATATATGTATATACACCATATATGTATATTTAAAAGGCAATGCTATGTTAGGGTTGAGGTTCAATTTATGTCATCTGTCGTCCAGACTTGTCTAACAAAAACAGCACTTTATTTCAGCATATTGTGATACATCCAGGGAGTCCTATCATATAAGATATGATTTAAAACAAAAATGTGTATTAATATGTAAATGTAATAGTATAATAACGTAAAATAAAATAACATCAAAAAGTAGTTTAATTTAGAATTTTAGCTTTGGGAGTTAGAGGCGGGAGTTAAAATCTCCTCTTTTTGAGTACTAGGGGGGATTTTAACCTCCGGCATCCGGCTTACAAGACCGGCGTTCTAGTCTCTGAACTACTAGTACATCGCCATTCGAGGACTTTGTTTTCAGCTCAGCCGGCCGCTGGTATTAAGAATAAAAAGAGTGAGAAATACAGGACAGATGCGATTTGCCCAATAATAATGAAGGGGTGTTCTACAGGTATTCCTCCGATTCAGGTTAGGATCACTACGTCGGCAATGAGCGCTCAGAATAGGAACTGAGTTAGGGGGCGGAAGGTTAGGGCTCGTTGTTTAGAGGTGTGAAGGATTGGAACTAGCATAAGTACTAAGATTGAAGCTAGTAGTGCGAGAACGCCTCCAAGTTTGTTTGGGATTGATCGTAGGATGGCGTAAGCAAATAGGAAGTATCATTCGGGCTTGATGTGGGGTGGGGTTACAAGGGGGTTAGCTGGAGTAAAGTTATCTGGATCTCCAAGTAAGTTGGGTGAAAAAAGTGCAAGGGATGTTAGTGCAAGGAGGAGGGCTGCGAAGCCTAGCAGGTCTTTGTATGAAAAGTATGGGTGGAAGGAGATTTTGTCTGCGTCAGAGTTAAGGCCGAGGGGGTTGTTTGAGCCTGATTCGTGGAGAAAGAGAAGGTGCAAAAGTGTAGCGGCCGCAATAACAAATGGGAATAGGAAGTGGAACGCAAAGAAGCGGGTGAGGGTGGCGTTATCTACGGAGAAGCCACCTCAGATTCATTGGACTAAGGTGTTCCCGATATAGGGGACGGCAGATAAGAGGTTGGTAATAACGGTGGCCCCTCAGAAAGATATTTGTCCTCAAGGAAGGACGTAGCCAACGAAAGCCGTCATCATAACTAGAAGGAGGAGAATAACTCCAATGTTTCAGGTTTCTTTATAGAGGTAAGAGCCGTAATAAAGGCCTCGGCCGATGTGGGCGTAAATGCAGATGAAGAAGAAGGAAGCCCCGTTGGCGTGCATGTTACGGATTAGCCAGCCGTAGTTTACGTCTCGACAAATGTGGGCGACAGATGAAAAGGCTGTGGCGATATCTGATGTGTAGTGTATGGCTAGGAATAAGCCTGTAAGGATTTGTGCAGCAAGGCAGAGTCCGAGTAGCGAGCCAAAATTTCACCAGACCGAGATGTTGGAAGGGGCTGGGAGGTCTACTAGTGCGTCGTTTGCGATTTTTAGGAGAGGGTGCGTTTTGCGAAGGCTGGCCATAGGTAAGGTTTCTGTAGTTGAAGTACAACAATGGCTTTTCAAGCCATAATTCCTGGTTGAAGTCCTGGTAGAAATTATGTCTTTTACTTTTTTTTGTTCTTTAGTGGCTTGGATCGTAGGGGCGATTTTGGTTGCTTCTAATCCTTCTCCTTTCTTTGGTGCCTTTGGGCTGGTAGTATTAGCAGGAGTGGGATGTGGAGTTCTTGTAAAATGCGGAGTCCCTTTCTTGGCTCTGATTCTTTTTTTAATTTATTTAGGGGGAATGTTGGTTGTATTTGCTTATTCTGCAGCTTTAGCTACGGATCCTTATCCTGCGTCTTGAATTAATTTAGAGGTTTTAGCTTCTTTGTTTGTCTATCTGGTGATTGTAATTGCAGTGTCCAGTAAGTATTGAGATGAATGGGTTGGCAGCCTTTTTGGGTCAGCCGAAGAATGAGGACCTTTTAATATTATACATGCAGACTATGATGGAGTAGCGGCAATATATTCAGAGGGAGGGTGAATATTGGTTGTGGGGGCTGCGGTTCTTCTTTTGACTTTGTTTGTAGTCCTGGAGTTGACTCGAGGGTTGAGTCGGGGCACTCTTCGGGCTGTTTAGACAAAGAAGGCTAATAGAGTAAATATCATGGTAATGAGGAAGAAAATAAGGTATGTTTTTACTAGTCCTCGTTGGGTATTACTTGTTGTGGTAATAAGTGGGTTATTAAGGTTAGCTGAGGCTTTTGGGCCTGTTTTTTCTAATCAAGTTTGATCAATTATTTGACTCGCAATAGATTGGCCTATTCCTAGGCTTATTGCGGGAGGGAAGCGGTGTATAATCGTGGGGAAGAAGCCTAGCATGTTTGAAAACCGGAAGGTAGGAAGGTAAGGGGTGGGCTTGAATTGTTTGCTTGTAAGAGATGCAAGTTCTAGGGCAATTATTAATCCCAGAATTGTGACGATTAGAGCAGCTAGTTTGAGCAAGGGGGGTATAGACATTACTGGTGTCTTTAGCGGGATCAGGTTGGAGGTGATTAAAAGGCCAGCTACAATGCTTCCTCAAGCTAATCGCTTAATGGGGTTGAGGACTGCAGGATTGTTTTCATTGATGGGGGATGTTGCGTTAAAACGGGGGTGGCCTATGGATACAAAGTAAACGACGCGTAAGCTGTAGATCGCGGTAAACGAGGTAGCTAGGAGAGTTAAGGTAAGGGCCCAGGCGTTCAGGGATGAGGTGTTGAGGGCTTCAATAATGGCATCTTTGGAGAAGAAGCCGGCTAGGAAGGGGGTGCCCGTAAGGGCTAAGCTTCCAAGAGTAAGGCAGGTAGAGGTAAAGGGGGTGAGATGGTGTATGCCTCCTATTTTGCGGATATCTTGTTCATCATTTAAACTGTGAATAATAGAGCCGGAGCATAAGAAGAGTATTGCTTTAAAAAAGGCATGGGTACAAATATGGAGGAATGCTAGTTGGGGCTGGTTTAGTCCAATTGTTACTATTATTAGGCCTAATTGGCTGGATGTTGAGAATGCGACGATTTTTTTGATGTCGTTTTGGGTTAAAGCACATGTTGCTGTAAATAGCGTGGTAAGGGCTCCAAGGCATAGGCAGGTGGTTAGGGCTGTCGTGTTATTCTCCAAAAGGGGGCTTATTCGCACTAAAAGGAAGATACCTGCGACGACCATAGTGCTGGAGTGAAGTAGGGCGGATACTGGCGTGGGACCTTCTATGGCGGCCGGGAGTCAGGGGTGTAGGCCGAATTGCGCGGATTTGCCTGTGGCAGCTACAATTAGTCCGAGGAGGGGGTAGGTGAGGTCGAAGTTTTTAGCGGTCACGAAAATTTGTTGTAATTCTCAGGAGTTAAGATGGGCAACTATTCAAGCTATTGCAAAGATTAGTCCAACATCTCCGACTCGATTATAAATGACTGCCTGTAGGGCTGCAGTGTTTGCATCTGCTCGACCATGTCATCAGCCAATTAGGAGAAATGATATGATTCCGACACCCTCTCATCCGATGAAGAGTTGGAAGAGGTTATTTGCTGTCACTAGGATGATTATTGCGATTAGAAATACTAAAAGGTATTTGAAAAATCGGTTTATGTTGGGGTCAGCATGTATATATCATGAAGCAAATTCTAGAATTGATCATGTAACGTATAGAGCAATAGGTGTAAAGATGATAGAATAAAGGTCGAACTTCAAGCTGAGATTTACGTCAAAAGTTGATGTATTTATTCAATTTGTTGAGGAAGTAATGGTTTCTGCTCCTTCGTTAAGAAATAGGAAAAGGGGGAGGAGGCTAACGAAAAAGGCCAGTTTTACAGCTGTTTTTACGTGTGTAAGGGCTCAGTCCCCTTTTCGAGGGAGAGGGTTAAGGGTTGTCAGCACGGGGAAGATTAGTAGGGAGAAAATTATAAGCAGGCTTGATGTTATAATGATAGGAGTGGTGTGCATAACTGCCACTTGGAGTTGCACCAAGAGTTTTCGGTTCCTAAGACCGACGGATGAACTATTATCCTTTGGGAGTGGGGGTTCGAGGATAGCCCCGGAGTTCAACCGAGATAATGAAACTTAGCAGGGTTCATCTGTTATGCGAACCTTCCTCGGTGGACAAGGGGACTCTAACCCCTATTTTTAGAATCACAATCTAATGTTTTTGTTCAAACTATGCCTACAGTAGGTTCAGCCTCAGATCAGTTCGGGCTTGAGAATGAGGAGGAGAAGTGGTAACAGGTGGAGGGCTATGAGTAGATGTTCTCGTGAGTGCGAGGGGTCGAGGCCAATGATGTGTGAGGGGAGGGGGCCTCGTTGAGTTATTAAGAATATGTAGAGGGAGTAGCTTGCAGTGATTAGGGTTCCGCCCCCGGTTAATGCAATTGTTCATCATGATCAGTTAAATAAAGAGGTAATAATTATTAATTCTCCCATTAGGTTGGGTAGTGGGGGGAGTGCGAGGTTGGCAAGACTTGCGAAGAACCATCAGGCTGTCATTAGGGGGAGGATAATTTGTAGGCCACGTGCTAGGAGCATGGTTCGACTGTGTGTTCGTTCGTAGTTTGTATTGGCTAGGCAAAATAGGGCAGAGGATGTTAATCCGTGGGCAATTATGAGAATTAAGGCTCCTGTAAATCCTCAGGGGGTTTGAATAAGGATCCCTCCTACTACTAAGCCCATGTGGCTTACTGAGGAGTATGCGATTAGAGATTTCAGGTCGGTTTGGCGGAGGCAAATTGAGCTTGTTATAATTACCCCCCATAGTGCGAAGATGAGGAAGGGGTAACTTAGTTCTTTAGTGAGTGGGTCTAGTATAACAATTATTCGCATTATTCCATAGCCTCCTAGTTTTAAGAGAACTGCGGCAAGTACTATTGAGCCTGCAACGGGGGCTTCAACGTGTGCTTTGGGGAGTCATAGGTGGACTCCGTATAGTGGCATTTTGACGAGGAATGCTAGTAAGCAGCCTGCTCATCACAGTTTATCGGCATAAGATGATAGATGAAGGGAGGGGGAGAACGGCAGTGTTAGTAGTGAGAGCGTGCCGGCATAGTTCTGGAGAAGTAGTAGTGCAACAAGTAGAGGGAGGGAGCCTGCTAGGGTGTAGAATAGGAAATAAACCCCTGCGTTGAGACGTTCTGTTTGATTTCCTCAACGGGTAATGAGGATCAGGGTGGGGATAAGGGTTGCTTCAAACATAACATAAAACATGATTAACTCGGTTGCGCCGAAAGCTAAGATAAGGAAGATTTGAAGGGATGTCAATAGCGTGATGTACATACGCTGGCGGTTGATAGGCTCCATTGCTGTGTGGTTTTGACTTGCTAGAATTATTAGTGGGAGAAGCCAGCACGTGAGGACAAGGAGGGGGGTGGATAAAGAGTCGGTGGCTATAAATGAGTTTAAGGTAGATCAGCCCGTTTCTATTGCATGTTTTAGTCATGAGAGGCTAATTAGCGCGATAAGCATGCTGTGGCCAAGTGTTGTAGGTCAAAGTCATTTGGCTGGGGTTAGTCAGGTGGTTGGGACAAGCATTAAGGTAGGGAGGAGAATCTTTAGCACTGTAGTAGGTTGAGGTTTTTGAGGTGGTCGGTTCCGTGAGTGCGGGCTGTTGCTACCAGGAGAGCAAGGCCTGCACTTGCTTCACAGGCTGAGAAAGCTAGTAGGAGTATGGGGGCTGTGCAAAAGCTTGTAGCGTTTAGTTGAACAGTTCAGAGGGAGAAAGCAATAAATAGGGAAAGTATCATTCCTTCTAAGCATAGCAGGGCAGAGAGAAGATGGGTTCGGTGAAATGCTAGGCCGGTGAGGCCTAAGATAAAAGCAGATGAAAAAGCGAAGTGCACGGGGGTCATTAGGGGATTATGGAATTTAACCATAAGTGCTTGAGCCGAAATCAAGGGTTTTATTTAAACTAATCACCGACTCAGCTCATTCTAAGCCGCCTTGGAGTCATTCGTAGATGAGTCCCAAGGTGAGGAGGGCCAGGACGATGGAGGCTCAGAGGAATGTAAGTGTAGGAGAGGTCAGTTGATCTCCTCAGGGGAGTGGTAGTAGAAGGGCAATTTCTAGGTCAAATAGGAGGAATAGGATAGCGACGAGAAAAAATCGCATGGAGAATGGGAGTCGGGCTGTCCCGAGGGGGTCGAAGCCGCACTCATAGGGTGATAACTTTTCATGATCTGGGTTTATTGAGGGCAATCAAAAAGATAGAATCGCTAAAGCAATTGATAGGGCGAGAGCAATAGCGATAACAGTTGAAACTAGGTTCATTATCTTTCCTTGGGGTTTAACCAAGACCGGGTGATTGGAAGTCACTTATACTCAATTTAATACTAGAAAGATTAAGAGCCTCATCAATAGATGGAGATGTATAAGAAAAGTCAGACAACATCTACAAAATGTCAGTATCAAGCGGCTGCTTCGAATCCAAAGTGGTGTTCAGATGTAAAGTGGTATTGGATTTGTCGCAGTAAGCATACGGCTAGGAAGGTGGAACCAATAATGACATGTAGGCCGTGGAAGCCGGTGGCCACGAAGAAGGTTGAGCCGTAGACACCGTCTGCAATTGTGAAGGGAGCTTCATAGTATTCTATGGCTTGTAGGAATGTGAAGTAGAAGCCTAGGAGAATTGTAAGTGTTAGCGATTGAATCGCTTGTTTTCGTTCTCCTTCTATGATGCTGTGATGGGCTCAGGTTACTGTTACTCCAGATGCGAGAAGTACAGCTGTGTTAAGTAGGGGGACTTCGAAGGGGTCTAGGGTGGTAATACCTGTGGGAGGTCAGCAGCCCCCTAGTTCAGGGGTTGGGGCGAGACTTGAGTGGTAGAAAGCTCAGAAGAAGCCTAAGAAGAAGAAGACTTCTGAAGTGATGAAAAGAATTATACCATATCGGAGCCCTTTTTGTACAGGAGGCGTGTGATGGCCTTGGAAGGTCCCTTCTCGAACGATATCTCGCCATCATTGATATATTGTTAGGAGTAGAAGAATTGTACCTAAAACAATGAGTGTTGTAGTGTGGAAGTGGAATCAGATTGCAAGTCCTGAGGTTATGAGTAGGGCAGCAACTGCCCCTGTTAGGGGTCAAGGGCTTGGGTCAACTATATGATACGCGTGTGCTTGATGTGCCATTAGATGTTTTCTTGTAGGTATAGTGTTAATAATAAAACAAAGACGTAGGCTTGAATCATTGCTACGGCAACTTCTAACAGTGTAAGTAAGACTAGTACGGTTGCTGTGAGAATGGCTACAGTGGGTATAAGGGGTAGGAGCACGAATGCAGCTGTGGAGATTAGTTGAATAAGCAGGTGGCCGGCTGTTAGGTTAGCAGTTAGTCGTACGCCTAGTGCTAGGGGTCGAATAAATAGGCTAATTGTTTCGATAATAATTAGTATAGGAATTAGAAGGTTAGGGGTTCCTTCTGGTAGAAGGTGGCCTAGGGCGTGGTTTGGTTGATTTCGCATTCCAATAATTACGGTTGCCAATCAAAGGGGGACGGCGAACCCCAGGTTAAGGGATAATTGGGCAGTAGGAGTGAAGGTGTAGGGTAGGAGTCCTAGCATGTTTAGCGAAATTAAGAAAAGCATTAAGGAGGCCAGGAGGGTGGCTCATTTGTGTCCGCCTACGTTTAAGGGAAGGAGTAGCTGGTGGACGAAGCGATTAATAAATGCGCTTTGCAGGGTTAGAAGGCGGTTATTAAGTCATCGGGTTGTTAGTGTGGGGTAAAGGATAGAAGGAAAAATGAGTGCTAGGGCAATTAGGGGGATGCCTAAGTATGTTGTGCTTATAAATTGGTCAAAAAAGCTTACGCTCAAGGTCAGTTTCAGGGAGTTTTTTCTAGTTTTTGAGGTTTAAGGGGTGCAGGTTGGTAGGGGAAAGTATGGGCTATCACTTTTTTTGGGAAAAAAGCTAGAAAAACTACTCAGGCAAAGAGTAGTGTGCCGAATCAGGGGAGTGGGAGGAGTTGGGGCATGTCGCTAAAGGTGGTCGGTAGCCACCAACTTCTAGCTTAAAAGGCTAGCGCTACTCCTATTTAGCTTTTTAGCGAGGCGTCTTGGAGTATAAATGAAGACCAGTTTTCAAAGTGCTCTAGGGGAACAACTTCAACAACAATTGGCATGAAGCTGTGGTTTGCACCGCAAATTTCTGAGCACTGACCGTAGAAGACCCCTGGTCGGGATGTAATAAAAGCTGTTTGGTTCAGACGACCTGGCACGGCGTCTATTTTAACTCCAAGGGCTGGCACTGTTCATGAGTGAAGAACGTCTTCGGCGGAGACTAACACTCGTACTGGGGAGTCTAAAGGGACGACTATGCGGTGGTCGGCTTCTAGAAGACGGAATTGACCCGGGGTCAGGTCTTGTGTGGGAATCATGTATGAGTCAAACCCAAGGTCTTCATAGTCAGTATACTCGTAGCTTCAGTATCATTGGTGGCCCATGGCTTTAATTGTAATGTGAGGGTCGTTGATTTCGTCTATCAAGTAAAGGATGCGGAGAGAGGGGAGTGCAATAAGAATTAGGACTACTGCAGGGAGGATTGTTCAGATAATTTCGATTTCTTGGGAGTCTAAAATGTATTTATTGGTTAGTTTAGTGGAAACTATGGCCACAATAATATAAAGAACTAATGTGCTGATAAGAAAAACAATTATTAAGGCGTGATCGTGGAAATGTAGGAGTTCCTCTATTACTGGTGAAGCTGCATCTTGTAAGCCTAGTTGAGTGGGATGTGCCATTGTAGGTTAAGACACGCGGGGTTTGAACCCGCAATTTCGCCTTGACAAGGCGATGTAGTAGCCGCGTTTTACTAGTGTCTTATAAAGAAAGTGGCAGAACGGTTATGTGGTTGGCTTGAAACCATCATATGGGGGTTCAATTCCTCCCTTTCTCGTTTAGTTTGAGCGGATTTGGACAAATGCAGGTTCCTCAAATGTGTGGTATGGTGGAGGGCAGCCGTGGAGTCATTCCACGTTAGTCATGGTTAGTTCTACTGCCAGGACTTCACGTTTAGAGGCGAATGCTTCTCAGATAATAAACAGGAACATAATTACTGCTACAAGAGAGATTATTGAGCCAATAGAGGAGACGGTGTTTCATAGGGTGTAGGCGTCTGGGTAGTCTGAGTATCGACGAGGCATTCCGGCCAACCCTAGGAAATGTTGTGGGAAGAAAGTAAGATTAACACCTACAAACATAATGCCAAAGTGGATTTTTGTTCAAGTGCTGTGTAGGGTATAGCCTGTAAATAGTGGGAATCAGTGCACGAAGGCGGCCACGATGGCAAATACGGCGCCTATCGAAAGTACGTAGTGGAAGTGGGCAACTACGTAGTATGTGTCGTGCAGTACAATGTCTAGTGAAGAGTTAGCTAGCACAATTCCTGTTAGGCCTCCTACTGTAAAGAGGAAGATAAACCCGAGGGCCCATAGAAGAGGGGTTTCTCATTTAATTGACCCTCCATGAAGTGTGGCTAGTCAGCTAAAGACTTTAACCCCTGTAGGAATTGCGATAATCATTGTGGCTGATGTAAAATATGCACGTGTGTCTACGTCCATTCCAACTGTAAACATATGATGTGCTCATACGATGAACCCTAGAAGGCCAATTGCTATCATGGCCCAAACCATGCCCATGTAGCCGAATGGTTCTTTTTTCCCAGAGTAGTATGCAACGATGTGAGAAATTATCCCAAAGCCAGGTAGAATTAGAATGTAAACTTCCGGGTGGCCAAAGAATCAGAATAAGTGTTGATATAAAATTGGGTCTCCTCCTCCGGCTGGGTCAAAGAAGGTAGTATTAAGGTTACGATCTGTTAGAAGCATTGTGATTCCGGCGGCAAGAACAGGGAGAGATAGGAGTAGTAGTACCGCTGTAATTAGTACGGCTCAAACAAATAAAGGTGTTTGGTACTGAGAGATGGCGGGAGGTTTTATGTTAATAATAGTTGTAATAAAGTTAATTGCCCCTAGAATTGATGAAACACCTGCTAAGTGTAGTGAGAAGATGGTTAAATCTACAGATGCACCTGCGTGGGCTAGGTTTCCAGCCAGGGGCGGGTAGACTGTTCATCCGGTACCAGCACCAGCTTCTACTCCAGAAGAGGCCAGAAGGAGCAGGAAAGAAGGAGGGAGAAGTCAGAAACTCATGTTATTCATTCGGGGGAATGCTATATCGGGGGCACCGATTATAAGTGGGATAAGTCAGTTTCCGAAGCCTCCAATCATGATTGGTATTACTATAAAGAAAATTATTACGAAAGCATGTGCTGTAACAATTACATTGTAGATTTGGTCGTCGCCGAGCAGGGCTCCTGGTTGGCTCAGCTCAGCTCGAATAAGTAGGCTGAGGGCTGTTCCTACTATACCGGCTCAGGCACCAAATACAAGATAGAGGGTGCCAATGTCTTTGTGATTAGTCGAGAAGAATCAACGTGTGATGGCCACAGGTAGGATGGCTGAATGTTTAAGCGGTGGATTGTAGCCCCATAGATAGAGGTTTAACTCCTCTTCTTACCAAGCTCTGAGGTGTATTACATATTAGATTGCAAATCTAAAGAAGCAAATTAAACGTTTGCCGGGGCTTTCCCCCGCCTACTCCTTTTGGATCTGAGTAGGCGGGGGAAATTAGATAGATGCTCGCTGGTTTGGGCGCTTAGCTGTTAACTAAGAGTTTGTAGGATCGAAGCCTACCTGTCTAGAAAGCTTTAGCTTAATTAAAGCGTCTGTTTTGCATACAGAAGATGTGGGTTAATGTCCCGCAAGTTTTATCAGGGGCTGGGAGATTTTCACTCCCACTAAGGGCTTTGAAGGTCCTCGGTCTGATCTTATCCTAAGCCTCTTATAGGGTGAGCAAGGTTAGTATTGTAGGGGTAAGGGGGAGTAGGGAAATTGTTGCTAAGATCAGAATAGCCAGTGGAAGTGTTGATTGTAAGGAGGGGAGTCGTCAAGGAGTTGTGCCTGTTACGTTATTAGGGGATATGGTAAGTGTTATAGCGTAGGTTAGTCGTAGATAAAAGTATAGGCTTAATAGGGCGGTAAGTGCGGTAAGAGTGGCAATGGGTGCAAGGTCTTGTTTAGTTAATTCTTGGAGAATCAGTCATTTTGGTATAAAACCTGTTAGTGGGGGGAGACCTCCTAAGGATAAAAGGATAAGAGGGGTGAGGGTTGTGAGTGCAGGGGCTTTTGCTCAGGAGGTGGCTAGTATGTTGATGTTTGTTGATTTGTTTAGTTTAAACACAAGGAATGTTGATGATGTCATAATTAGATATGTAAGTAGTGTCAGGAGGGTTAGGGAGGGGGAGAATTGAAGTACTAGAATCATTCAGCCTAGGTGGGCTGTAGAAGAGTATGCTATAATTTTTCGGAGTTGGGTTTGGTTAAGGCCTCCTCAGCCCCCAACAAGGGTGGAGGTAACTCCAAGGATAATTAAGATTGTAGGGGTAGTGGGTTGAATTTGGAGAAGTAGGGCAAAGGGTGCCAGTTTTTGTCAGGTTGATAGGATGAGCCCGGTAATTAAGTCTAGTCCTTGGAGGACTTCAGGTAGTCATGTGTGTAGTGGGGCGAGCCCGACTTTTAAGGAGAGGGCTAGGATGGCCATGGTGGCTGCAAGGGGGTGGGATATGTGTAAAATGTCTCACTGTCCTGTTAACCATGCATTGGTGGTGCTGGCAAATAGTAAGGTTGCTGCTGCTGTTGCTTGTGTGAGGAAGTATTTTGTGGTGGCCTCGACTGCTCGAGGGTGGTGTTGTTGGGCTATGAGGGGAAGGATAGCAAGGGTATTAATTTCTAGGCCCATTCAGGCGAGTAGTCAGTGTGAGCTTGCAAATGTGATGGTGGTTCCTAATCCAAGGCTAAATAGTAAGGTGGCTGAAATATATGGATTCATTAGTGAAGGTAGGAGTTTAACCTACATGCTTGGGGTATGGGCCCAAAAGCTTGGTTAGCTGACTTCACTTAGGAAGTGGTGTAATGGAAGCACTGAGAGTTTTGATCTCTTTAGTTAGGGTTCGAGTCCCTTCTTTCTAAGAAGCTGGAGGGGCTTTAACCCTCATGATTCACTCTATCAAAGTGGCCCTTTACTTCAGGCACGGCTTCGGGATTAGATTTGAGGGGGGAGGCCAGCAAATGCAATGGGGAGCGCAAGGTGTCAAATAACCAGGGCCAGGGTGAGTGGGAGGAAGTTTTTTCAGATTAAGTGCATTAGTTGATCATACCGGAAGCGAGGGTAGGAGGCTCGGACTCAGAGGAAAAGTAAAGAGAGGAGTGCTGCTTTTGTCATTAGGTTAACAGCTGTTAGTTCTGGGGTGGCGGGGATGTGGGATGCCCCCAGGAAGAGGGTGGCGGATAAGGTGTTCATGAGGAGAATATTTGCGTATTCTGCTAGGAAGAACAGGGCGAAGGGTCCTCCTGCATATTCTACGTTAAAGCCAGAAACTAGTTCTGACTCTCCTTCAGTTAGGTCGAAAGGTGCTCGGTTGGTTTCTGCTAGCGTAGAGATATATCATATTGCAGCTAGGGGTCAGGCTGGCAATAGGAGTCAGGTGGCTTCTTGGGCCGTGTTAAAGGTTTGCAGGGTAAAGCCCCCCGTGAAAATAATTGCGTTTAAAAGGATAAGTCCTAGGCTGACTTCATATGAAATAGTTTGTGCTACTGCTCGTAGGGCCCCGATGAGGGCATACTTCGAGTTAGAGGCTCAGCCTGAGCCTAGGATGGAGTATACTGCTAGGCTGGATAGTGCTAGAATAAAAAGAATGCCCAGGTTTAAGTCTAAAATAGGGTATGGTATAGGGAGGGGGGCTCATAGGGTGAGGGCAAGGGTAAGGGCTAGTATTGGGGCGAGGAGAAAAAGAATGGGGGAGGCAGTTGATGGGCGGACGGGTTCTTTGGTAAATAGTTTTACTCCATCGGCAATTGGTTGGAGTAGGCCATAGGGTCCGACGATATTAGGGCCTTTTCGGAATTGCATATATCCTAGGACTTTTCGTTCAACGAGTGTAAGGAAAGCGACAGCTAGAAGTACGGGAACGATGTAGGCCAGGGGGTTAACAATGTGTGTGAAAAGCATTGAGATCATAGTTGGAAAGAGGATTTGAACCTCTGTACAAAGGGCTTAGGCCTTTTGCAATGTGACCGGGCTCTGCCACTCCAACTTGTCGTTATCTCAGACAGGGGAATGATGCCCCCTTGTCTGATTGAGTTGCCTTCATCAGGTGGGGGTGAGGCATGCTTTGGGCATGGGCCCCCTCTTTTCGGTCCTTTCGTACTAGAAAAGATCATTACATAGATAGAAACCGACCTGGATTACTCCGGTCTGAACTCAGATCACGTAGGACTTTAATCGTTGAACAAACGAACCCTTAATAGCGGCTGCACCATTAGGATGTCCTGATCCAACATCGAGGTCGTAAACCTCCTCGTTGATACGGGCTCTAAGAGGAGATTGCGCTGTTATCCCTAGGGTAACTTGGTCCATTGATCGGCGTTGCCGGATCTTATTGGTCAGAAATATCTGTTGATTAGAGCTGTCGCTCTTGGTTGTGAATGTCATACATTCGGTCCTTGCGGGGGTTTTTTATTACTCCGCGGTCGCCCCAACCTAAGACATTAGGGCAGTGTTCAGTTTATTCGTGTCCCGTATTTGGGGTATTAATGCTGGTCTGCTTTAGTGTCTAAAGCTCCATAGGGTCTTCTCGTCTTATGAGTTTATCCCCGCTTCTGCACGGGGAGATCAATTTCATCGACTTGAAAGAGGAGACAGTCAAGCCCTCGTTGTGCCATTCATACAGGTCCCCATTTAAAAGACAAGTGATTGCGCTACCTTCGCACGGTCAAAATACCGCGGCCGTTAAACATATAGTCACAGGGCAGGCGGGACCTCTTATACTTTTGATTTAGCAAGAGGCGGTGTTTTTGGTAAACAGGCGAGGCTGAGTGTGTTTGCCGAGTTCCTTCTCTTTCTTTTAGTCTTTCCCTGAGAGCATGCCTGTGTGGGGGTAACGGTTGTTTTTTGGGTGATTTTCTAGTTGTTTTGTTTATGGTTCAGTTCCCTCTATTTTTTGGGTCCGTTAAGGTTCGGTGGGTTGTCCGTTTCCGATTTACACATATGCAGGGAGAGAGCCGTTAGGTTCTCTTATATACTAATTTTAGCAGGATCGCTCCCATGTTGGCATGGGACGGCCCAGTAGGATAAGGGGAGTAAGAAGAAATGGTCGAGACTTGGGGCTTTCAGAACTGGATGTCTGAGCTTTAACGCTTTTTGATGGGATGGCTGCTTTCAAGCCCACCCTAATGTTTTGCCTTGGTTAATTATGATCTTTATCCTCCTAAAAAAGTTGTATCTTGTTTCTAAGGGGCTGTACCCCCTTTGACTAACTCTCCTGGTTTCTTCACGATATCTGTTGGGATATGAGGGGTTAGGGAAGGAAGAAGCCGGGAGGCTGAACTTCTATCCAATTATTGGGCAACCAGCTATTACTAAGTTCGATAGGTTTGTCACCTCTACTCGAAAGTCTTCCCACTCTTTTGCCACAGAGACGGGTTGGCCCTATTGATTAGGCGGCTTTGGAGTAGCTCACAAAGTTTCGGGTTGTCAAACTAAAGTGCGCTTTGCTTGAGTTGCACTGGCTAAATCATGATGCAAAAGGTACGAGGTGGGGTCTCTGCTTTTTTAGGCTTCACTTGGTTTTTTCATTTAGTTTTTCAGCATTCCCTTGCGGTACTTTCTCTATTGCTCCATATTCCTTTTCTGTCGCCCATACTAAGGGGGAAAAATGGTTTGTTCATATAGACATTTGTGTCTTTGGGTTTAGTTATTGTGTTTTGTTGTTTTTGTTTGGTTGGGCTAGCGGGTCAGTATCAAGGCAACTCGAATTTAACGAGCATTTCCTCCGTGTAAAGGGGGTGTTCTGGCATTGAACTATGCCTCGGTTTTGCCAAGTGCACCTTCCGGTACACTTACCATGTTACGACTTGCCTCCCCTTTGTTGGTAGAAAGTTTTAAGTTAAATAATAAAAGATGTGTTTGGAGAGAGTGACGGGCGGTGTGTGCGCGCTTCAGGGCCGGTTTCAGCGGAACGCTCTGCTTTCTGCTTACTGCTAAATCCTCCTTCTAGATGCACGTTTCAGTATCATTATCCGTGATTCGCTGTAATAGGGAATGTAGCCCATTTCTTCCCTCTCCATACGCTACACCTCGACCTGACGTTTTGGGTTGTGCCAATTAAGCTTACTAGGGGGCCTTCACAGGGTAAGCTGGCGACGGCGGTATATAGGCGGGGATGACTAGGAGAGGTGAGGTTAAACGGGGGTTATCGGTTATAGAACAGGCTCCTCTAGGTGGGTCTAAAGCACCGCCAAGTCCTTTGGGTTTTAAGCTGTTGCTCGTAGTCTCCAGGCGGATAGTGTTTGTGTAAAGCTATCAATGTTTAGGGCGAAGCATAGTGGGGTATCTAATCCCAGTTTGTATCTTGGCTTTCGTGGGTTCAGGTGTAATAAAGCCACTTTCGTGAGTGTGCTTCTTACTTTCGTAAGCGTATAACAGCCTAGCAAGCGTTCGGCTTTAGTGTATTTTCTTCCTTAACCACGCTTTACGCCGGAGCTTATCAACTTGGGCCTCTCGTATAACCGCGGTAGCTGGCACGAGTTTTACCGGCCCTCTTAACCGTAACTAAGTCAAGTTTGCACTCATTGGCTTAATGTTTATCACTGCTGGATTCCCTTGAGGGTGTGGCTAAGCAAGGTGTCGTGGGCTATGGGGGTATGTGCCTGATACCTGCTCCTTGTTTCCGAGCGGGAAACTGTAGGGCATTCTCACAGGGGTGCGGATACTCGCATGTGTAAATTTGGTTAAAGCTGATAGGAAAGTCAGGACCAAGCCTTTGTGTTCTCGAGGCGTGCTAGAGCCTATCTTAACATCTTCAGTGTTATGCTTTATTTTAAGCTACGACAAC